TCTCCGCCTACACAAGCAAATTGTTGATAAAACTCCAAAATGGCATTTTCTTTTGACCCAATTTTTTTTTTCTCTTTATCATTCAGGAAAGACAAGAAAATTTCAGGATAGCAAACATTCTCTAAAATTTCTCTTAGATTCAAACCCATAGCTGATGATAGAACTAGAATAGATATTTTCTGTTTCCTACTCACACGAGCCCATATCCTTGCTTTTCGATCAATCTCTAATTCTAATCTTCCTCCCCAATCTGATATTATGGTCCCGGTATAGACCGAAATTCCGTTATGGTCCAATTCTGACCGGTAATAGATACCGGGACTTTGCAATATTTGATTGATCACAATTCTGTATATTCCATTTACTATAGAAGTTCCCAGGGAATTCATTAAAGGAATGTTTCCAATAAAAAGAGTTTGTTCTTGCATATCCCTACTGGTTTTCCAAATTAATCCCGCGGATACATATAATTCAGAAGAATATGTGAGTGATTCATATACAGCATCTCTTTCTTTTATCAAAGGTTCTACCAATTGATATGTTTCCACAAATAATTGAAATTCAATTTCTTGATCTGTATCTTCAATTTTTGGAAACTTATAAAGTTCTTCTGTTAAGCCCTGATCAATGAATCTACAAAATCCTTCAAATTGTATCTGATTAAAACCAGGTACTGTAGACATTCCCTCATTTCCATCCCCGAGCATTTTGAATTTCCCTTTTCTCGAAAAAATTCCATTATTGACCCATTCTTCATCAAATCATATGGATTGATTTAGCAATGATGGAATTTCTATTTTGTTTACTGAATCACATGAAATTTGACCCACCCCGTATATGGAATGTATGAAATGCATATGAACGGAGGAATAAAGACAATTTTATATTCAAATTGGAATTTGTAACAGATACAAAATTGAAAGGAATTAATAAATGCCACTTAGACTTATGGAGTTTTGGATAGAATATCAAAAAAAAAGTGATTCCATTTCTACCATTATAATGATATTACATATTCTAATCCGATTGGGTACCAGAAAAATAAATGGATTCGGTATTTAATCTGTTCGATGATATAAAGACATTATAATCATCAAAAATATAGAGTTGATCTTTTTTGAGCACTTCACTTTTTCATGGATTCTATTGTTCAACAAATGATTCGCATAAAAGAGAGATACTTTTACCTTTTTTTAGTAGAATACGATCGAAGGACGTAACATAGTAATAAAGTTTGTATTTATTAACCATGTGTAGATAGCTATCTATGTTTCCTCCTTTATTGAAGTTCTATTCGGGACAGCGCGTGCTATGCTATATCAAAATTTCCATTTTCTATTCCATCTATTGAATGAAAAATAGAAGCACTACAATTTACTGATAATTCTCTATAGGCATCATATATAGATAGGATATCCAATTAAATATTTGTATAACAATTTATGTTCTGGGGTTTACATATACTTCTATTTGATGTTATAATAGAAATTGGAAAGGATTTTTTTTATGGAAAAGAATCAATACTGATTAGTTCTATATCAATTTGGATTGTCTTATATCATTAGGATTAAGAAAAGACAATTTTGGATTCAAATCCAAGAATCGTTCATGAATTTACAGTCACATTTAATAGTTAATGGTTCCAATTTGTCCTAAATTTTGGCTTTTGTGACTGAAAAACCACATTTGGTTTTTCAATTTTTCAATATCAATATAAAAAAGAGAGGGAAAATTTGTAAATATTTAGGTTTTGAGATACTATACATACAACCGAAGGGATGGATCCAATCCAAAAAACGAAGGATTTTTTTCTTTTCGGGCAAGGGTTAAATTGAAGAAAAGGGGATTCAAGATGCAAGTCCAATAAAAAAAGAAGTTTAGGAATTCCCCACCCGACGCAAACAAAGGGAGACTTTTTTTTTCATCTATTTTGTAGGAGATCATACATTTTGGCGGCATGGCCGAGCGGTAAGGCGGGGGACTGCAAATCCTTTTTCCCCAGTTCAAATCCGGGTGTCGCCTGATCAAGAAAAAACTCGAAATCTCTTATTTCGTTTTGCTGATATAACTCGCTGAATTTTTCCCCAGCAGAAGCAAACAAAGTAAAAGGACTCTTGAGACTTGCTTGCTTGGTTCTAAACATCTGGAAGTTTGACTCTCGAAAGCTAAAGTGCTCTAAATCCTTGCCTCTAGGATTCAAGGACAGATTATAGTGGTGGAAGGTCTCTCATATAAAGATTTATTGATTCCCTTCCACTACTAATGTAGTGTTTAATTACCGGGTCCTGAATTAGATTGGATAGCCCCACGGAAAATCGAATTAGTGGTTGTGGAAAGGGCTGAAGATACTTTCTATACAGACTCAGGAGAGTCTCTAAGTCCTCGGAACAATTCGATGGAAAATTGGCTTTCTAAAATTGAAATGAAAAAAGAAATTCTTTCTTTTCAATAAACCCTAGTCAAGAATGGAATAGGTGGTCCTCCGATTGTTTCACAGAGA